ACAAAAAAAGAAGGGAATCCCGTTGAGTTCTTAAAAATTAGAATCTTTTTTAAAAATAGCAAAAATTTTTCTGGTTAAAAAAAACCATTCCGCTTTTATGATGATGTTTTTGAAAAATGAAGTTCATTGATCCGTGCGCCTGTTGCTCGATAGTATCTATCGATACTTTTTAAAAGTTAGAAGAAATCGCTCGATTTCCTGGATGACATATTATTTATATATTTTTCTAAATTTCCGTATATTTTGAAATATCCTCAAAATTTTTCTATAATACTCTAAACCTTAGTATTTTTTTACTATCTCATCAAAAATAGAAATTTTTTTAAGTTTATTGAAGAAGTTCTATTTACTCAACAAACCTCCTATCTTTTGTTTGCCCACCAATATATATATATATTATATGTACTATATTGTTCTGCCTTTTCTGGCAAAATTCAAAACTTAGACTAGGAATCTTTGACAAACAGGATCAAGAAGCTTTTTTCTTTCGACACAAGAAAAGGAATTTGCCATACCTCTTTCTTGTGTCGAAGACTAGGAAGACGAATAATCGTCCCTAGAATTTTTTGTTTCACGCATTTATCCGTTCTATTCCCCACTTACTTATGTCTAGTCTAGTATCTAGTCGAATTAAATTTGATTCGATCGAATAGAAAACATTATTGATATTGATGAATTTTATGACATTGAAATGTGATAATAGGAACATAAATATACCACCCCAATTTGGATTACAAAAAGAAAGTCAAACTGTTTTCTTCATAATCTACATACTATAACTAGGAATTCGGTACAAGGAATTCCCGACATCTAGTAGAAAACGAGTATAAAAAACTTTTCATAATGCAATTTTTTGATCATAGAGAATCGTCAAAAAAATGTTGTTTTTTTTTACGTTATGAACTCAATGTCGATAAATCCGTGAGTCTAGAAATTCATTTCTGACAATTGAACCTTCTCGAACTGTTTCTTTTTAAGAACCAAAAAGATTTGCGCCAAAATAACAGATGCCAAGAAGAACAAAAGGCCTTGGACACGTAAGGGGTCTTGAAGTACTATTTCTGCGTCTCCCTGACCAAATCCACCCACATTAGGATTACTCGTCAACGGTTGATCCAATTTGATAGATTCGCCTTCTGAAACAAGAAGTTCTGGCCCTGGAGGGATAATATCAACCACTTGACGTCCATCCGATGCATCCGCTATGGTTATTTCATAACCCCCTTTTTCTTTTCGTATTATTTTACCTACTATACCTGCTGCTGTAGCATTATAAACTGTATTGTTACTTTTGCTCCCGTCGGGATAAATCTGACCCCTTCCCCTGTTTCCGCCTACGTATAGAGGATATTTTAAGAAGTGAATCTCTTTCTTAGTAGCGGGGTCGGGGGAAAGGATAGGAAAAGAGATTTCACTATATTTCTGACCAGGAACGGGTCCTATCACAAGAATATTTTGTTGATTGGGGCGATAGCTCTGAAAAGACAGATTGCCTATCTTTTCTTTCATCTCGGGGGAAATCCGATCGGCAGGAGCTAATGCAAAACCCTCCGGTAAAATAAGAACAGCCCCCACATTCAAAGCGCCCTTTTTACCATTAGCAAGAACTTGTTTTAGTTGCATATCATAAGGGATTCGAACAACTGCTTCAAATACAGTATCTGGAAGTACTGCCTGGGGAACTTCAATATCCACGGGCTTATTAGCTAAATGGCAATTGGCACATACAATACGCCCAGTTGCTTCTCGTGGATTTTCATAACCCTGCTGTGCAAAAATGGGATATGCACTTGAAATGGATGGCCAAGTTATGATATATATCATGAGCGATACGGAAATGGATCGAGTAATTTGTTCTTTTATCCAATAAAAAGTCTTTATAGTTTGCATGGTCCAACCATTGATCCCAAAACTGTCTACAATAAATTTGGTAGGTCGCAATTCTAGTTCCCTATCCGCGATTCTGCTATTTACTGGAATAGAAGAAATAATAGTAATAGTAAAAAAAATATATAGAATAAATCTTTGGGATGGGTAGACAAAGAGAGAATCCGTATTATTTTACCTGCTTTGCTTATGTACAACTACACGGTAAGAAACATTCTAATTGAAATAAGTAGGTCCTTTTTTAATCATTCATTGAATGATAAATCACTACAAGTGACGGAGAAACACGATTTAAATAACGAAAAATAAAAAATTTAAATATAGTATCTAGAATTACTGGAAAAGTAGAAACAAGACCAGATATAATTTGATCATTATGAACAAATCCAAAATCTTTGTAGACAACGCCAATCATTAGGTCCCAACCGTGGGGCGAATGGAATCCGATACATAAATCTGTTAATAAAAGAATTGAAAAAGCTTTTATTGTGTCACTTAAGTTATATAGGAATTCCTGAGCCCAAGAGTTAAGAATAACAAGTTCTTCATTACCCCAAAAAGAAAAACCACTTAGAATAACGAAACATATTATATTTGTCGAGATGTGCAAAATCGTATGGATACGATCCTCGTTGTGTATCTTGATTAATTGGAGCGTTTCTTTGTGGATTCCTATACGAAGGTTTTGTAGATGTGTTTCCGAGTTTTCCTTGATCATTTCCTCCAAGAGAAGGATTTCCTCTAATTCTATTAATTTTTCTAGAATACTCTTTTCTTGACTTTCAGTCAAAAAAATGTCAGGTTTCCTAGTATTCCACCAATAAGTAACCCAAGATTCCAGACTTTTAGTAAATGACAGAGAAATACACCAGGGCAAACATACTATAGATGCAAGATATAAAAGAGGAGTAAATGCTTTATTTTTTTTTGCCATTTTTTCATTTCGTCTATTAATTTTTAATGAACCGATCCCATTAGTTGACTTTACGCGATCCACTAGTTCTCTCAAGCATGAGTTCTATTACAAAGTATGGAACCTTTGAATCTATTCCCTGTGTTTTTTATTTGTGATTTTGCAGTTAGTCTTTGAATGTAGAAAGAATACAATACAGAAATAGACTAAGAATCCACTTCGAATAAAAAGAATCAACAAAAAGACTGTTTTCGGATATCGCAATTGGTCAAATTCAAAGCAAGTATCCCCTTTTCGATGAACGAACCACTTTGTTTAAGTAATGAATATTCGTTTCTATCATTATATCAAAATATCCTATATTTTGAAAAATTGTCACTGACTACTCAGAGTCCGGAATCAAAAAATGGAGGGAATTTTCTGAAGAATATTGTGATGATCAAAAAGTAGTGGCAAACTAATACAGAAAGTTCCTAGTTATCATTATAACAAAGGATGTTTGGTCATTAAGTAACACAAAATGAAAAATAAAGTAGAAAAATAAACATCAATTGACAAAAAATATTTTGAAAATCGGATCTATCGGACTCTAAACTGTCAATTCTAACAAATATTGTATTAAAACAATTTATGTATTTCGAAATGCTTTGATATAAAAAAGAAAAGATGAATCTATTTTTTTTTTTGTTACTTCTTTTTTTTATTAAATTTAGTTGTGTAGATTTCCATATGAAGAAACTTCAGTTAAATTATGGTATAGAAAAGAGGGATTCTTTAGTTTTTCCTTCCTGCTGATAAAGCATTCATTTTCTCAGCTAATTTCTCAAAATACTTCAATGGGTACACGCAAGAAATAGGCCAATTCGGCAGCTTTTTGTTCAATTTCCCGTGGAGTAACATTCTCATCAGTACGAGTCAAGGGAATGGCCCCCTGGCCTCTGATATCCATATAAAGGACACGGCGTGCATAAATACCCTCTTTAACTTCTATTCTGATGGACTGAATATCCTTTATAAAAAATCGGAGGAAGATGCGGCGATTTTTTCCAGGGAATCCCCAACGAAAAATACACACCATTCCTTCTTTTCGATCGAATCGATCATACCCACCCCCTACATTCCACGAAATTGTGCACCACAAATAGGAGCTAATGAAGAGACCCGCGATCCCGTAGAAAGACATCACAATACCTTGTGGAAAAAAAAGGATTTGCTGAGATGGAAATAAAGAGATCAAGTTTCTCCCAAGATAACTGGAAGTTCCAACCAATAAGAATCCTAATGAACCTAAAAAAAGGATAATGGCCCAGCAGAAATTACTTGTTTTTCGCGACCCCGTTATAGGTTGTATCCATATATGTTCTGATCGACAACTCATACTTGATCTGGTTTCGTTTTATTGGAATTGAGAGAATACCCTAGACTTTACTCTTTTTGTTTCCGAAGTAACTCCCATCAACTAGTACTCGTTTGACGTGAACCTTTAAAAGAAAAGTAATTTATCAAATTGGTTAGATCTAAAATAAAACGAGACCCCTCGTATGATCCCATCGATATACATCTAGATACACCGACTTTACAGTTCAGCCTTTCGGTGATCCTGATATTTTTTCAAATATATAGAATTCCTTTACCACCATATCATCTTTCTACAAACCTAAGAGCCTATACTTTATGTTCGACCTTCTTCCGCTAAATAGATATCTGCGTTATGATACAAGTCTTTGCTTTGAAAAAAAAAATGGAGGAGAGTTGGGCCTGTCAGATCTAAACAGTCTTATTTTTTTGAACATGAAGAGATAAAGAAGCCATTGCCATTGCCGGAAATACTAGGCCTACTAAAGGGACCAAAACAGAGGGAAAGTCGAAAGTTGTCATATAAAGAATACCTCAATTTACGATTTGTATCTGTTATTTGTATTTATAAAGATATCTTATCTTATATTAATTAGAATTCGAAATTCTAATTATTATTTGAATTCTTAAATTAACTATTCATTTCGAATTTTAATGAGTATAGATCTAAGTATATATCTAAGTTAGTATAGAAAGAATGTACTTATTCATCTGAAAGATATGTAAAAGATATGTAGGATAATCGCCCTTCTTATTTTATTCGTCTTTTGCTCCCGTCTTCTAATCATTTTCATTTAATAAAGAAAAAGCTTATTACAAATTCTCGAAAGATTCGTGTGAGAAT